TCGATAGAGACTCCATTTAACTTAGGTTGATCTAGGCCGGAGGCAGACCTACGTCAGGGTAACCCTTCTTTGAAACACTTTGGTATTGCTCCCGGATCAGAATTCAAATAATGAATCCGAGCGCATGGAACCATCTCGTTATCTTCCTGTCAAGAAAAAATATGGTGGACTAGCCGATCTTTCTATCAGTTAATGAAGGAGCCCAATGCAAAAAAAAACGCATGTTGGGTCTTTGAAACAGTTCGAATCATTTCGATAATAATAAGTTTGATCTGTTTTACCGAGAAGGTCTACGGTTCGAGTCCGTATAGCCCTATACATTTTTGTATTCATTTCCTAATTAGTGCGTGTGGCCGGCCGGTTGATTGTTCCATAGAAATGAAATCATTCCCACAGGATCACGGAGATCCCTCGGGGCTTGAAAACAATAATTTATTCCAATGGATCCAATCGGGTCGGTATTTTCAAATCTCGGATAAACAAACCCATTCTTCTTCATTAATCTTCGTCTGTGAATGACATACGGCCTTTTTCCTCTTTTATTTGTCCATGATCCAAAATTTAGTGATACGCCTTTGCTTTGGTATACCCAAGTCAATTTATGAAGTCAAAATCATAACATGAGCCTGGCTCAAGAAAAACTCCAACCTGACCCAACCAAATCAAATCCAAATTCAATCTAATAGTAAGTCACATTATCTAGAACCTATTCTTGTTCTTGTATTTGTAGAAAAGCCAGAGTTTCAAAAACGAAGCTCTTTGGTAAGTTTCATTGTACAATAGGCTTTTCTTCGTATAACCGGCTTAGCAAAGCAAGTAGTCATTTTTCTGTACAATAGTTAAACTTATAACTTATTTTTTTTTATTCCAATCTACCCAATCCAATTGTTCATCATTCCAATTCTACCAATGCAGACTTTATCTAAAAAGATTAGGGCCCATTTGAACTTGGATGAGTTAGGAATCCCCCGACGTATCGCCTTTTGGCAGAACAACAACCCCAATCCATTGTTTCAGAGACAATGAATTGGTCCTAAATGTATCAACGCACCCTCTTCTATTTCTATGTTCTATGAGTTGGTTTTGGGATGGGGAGATTTTGTCTATCGAATCGTTCGACAACGCGTGATTCCACTCGAAGTATCTTCTGTAAATCATTTACGATTCAGCCGACTCTACCACTGAACTATGCCCCATTTTGTAGGTTTGCTTCAAAAGAAACCTTTTTTTGGTTGTCACGAAACCCAACTCGTTGGTTGGTCCTGCTAGGTTTTATTATTACATTAAATAAGTATTTCGAGTCATTCCAAATCACGATCTTTAGTCCTAGAAATGGGTCTGAAATGATTCTTTCAAGACTTCTAACTCTAATTGGGGGGGGGGGGGGTAAAGCCGGGGCCGGGGTAGTACAGGTCCAAAGTTTCCTAATTTGGGTATAGGAACCCATGAGTTTTTATATGTAAGGGTTCCTCACAATTCAATGGATTGAATCAAATCAATTAAGTATAAATCTGGGACAGGGAGAGAGAATCGAATCGGTCGATGCATTCCGTTTTCATATCCGTATCAAATCAATAGAAACAACAATCCTCTATCCGGATCTTAATGAAAAGAATACACCAACACAGCCACGTAGAATATACCATAAATCCCGAGATGGAAATTCCTAGAAATTCCATTACATCTGACTACTGACTATATTCTAAATCACTAAGAAAAAAAAAAAGAGAGAGAGAGAGAGAGAAAAAATGGGCCAGACCTCCTCTTTGGCTCTATTATATTAATAGAATATTGAAATTCGTTATGTTTAATATTTCATTTAATCTTTTTTGAATAATATTCAAATAATATTATTTCAATTTCAATTCATATTATTTAAAATATTCTTTAAAAAAATTCCTTAATTCCCCTTTTTTGTTTGATAGAAAATCCGAGGCAAGGTAGGAGAGAGTTTGATTTGTATAATAGCATTATATGTCTACACCATATCTAAATAGAATCGAAGTAAGTGTAAGTGGGATTCTGTTGGATGAATCTTGAGACGATACATGACCCGCAACAAGTAAACAAACGAAACTATGTGGTTTGATCAAAATTGTTGTTTCGACTAATGCAGTTATGGATGAATTGAGAATTCCAATTTGAATCAACTAATTCGGTATATTCCACATTAATAGGAGTGCTTCTATGTTTCTGCTTCACGAATATGATATTTTCTGGGCATTTCTAATAATATCAAGTGTTATTCCTATTTTGGCATTTCTAATTTCCGGAGTTTTGGCCCCGATTAGTGAAGGACCAGAGAAGCTCTCTAGTTATGAATCGGGCATAGAACCGATGGGGGATGCTTGGTTACAATTCCGAATCCGCTATTACATGTTTGCTCTAGTTTTTGTTGTTTTTGATGTTGAAACAGTCTTTCTTTATCCATGGGCAATGAGTTTCGATGTATTGGGTGTATCTGTGTTTATAGAAGCTTTCATTTTCGTGCTTATCCCAA